TTAAATAGATATTGAAAGAGTAAATATTCGCCGGCGAAAAATTTGTTTTTTTTTTAAGTAATAAAATATGAAAAAAAAAAAACAAATGAAAAAGATAAAAGAAAATAAGGATTTGTTAGAATATTCTAACTATAAAACAAAAACTACATTCGAGATTCTGATATTACGTTATTTTGAAATAAATAGAAATCAAATTCATCTTGGATTCCAGTTCGGAAAAAAATATACACAAATTTAGAAGAGATTATATGAAATTTCAAAAAATACCATGATTAATAGGATTAATCATTAAACTACATCTATATCTTAATCTTAATACAAACGTTTTTAGTCCTTTTATTCGCGAGGAGCTGGATGAGAAGAAACTCTCACGTTCAGTTCTGTAGTAGAGATGGAATTTCTAATTTATAGAAAAAACCCATCAACTATAACCCAAAAAGAACCAGATTTCGTAAACAACATCGAGGAAGACTAAAAGGAATATCTTCTCGTGGGAATCGTATTTGTTTTGGCAGATATGCTCTTCAAACCCTTGAACCCGCTTGGATCACATCTAGACAAATAGAAGCGGGACGGCGAGCAATGACACGAAATGTACGACGTGGTGGAAAAATTTGGGTACGTATATTTCCAGACAAACCAGTTACACTAAGACCCGCGGAAACGCGTATGGGTTCTGGGAAAGGATCCCCAGAGTATTGGGTAGCTGTGGTTAAACCAGGTAAAATCCTTTATGAAATGGGTGGTGTACCCGAAAATATAGCCAGAAAAGCGATTTCAATAGCGGCATCAAAAATGCCTATAAAAACCCAATTCATTATTTCTGAATAGGAATATAGAATGAAAAAGCTAAATAACATTTCAGGATAAAAAGGTTTTAAGTTTTCTTTTTTTTTTGACAAACAATATTTTTTTACTTCGTCCTTTGCATTAAAAGAAGAGATACAAAAAAATGATATGATTCAACCACAAACCTATTTGAATGTAGCAGACAACAGCGGGGCTCGAGAATTGATGTGTATTCGAATAATAGGAGCTAGTAATCGCCGATATGCTCATATTGGTGACGTTATTGTTGCTGTAATCAAGGAAGCAATACCAAATACTCCTCTAGAAAGATCAGAAGTGATTAGAGCTGTAATTGTACGTACTTGTAAAGAACTCAAACGTAACAATGGGACGATAATACGATATGATGACAATGCCGCAGTTGTCATTGATCAAGAAGGAAATCCAAAAGGAACTAGAGTTTTTGGAGCAATCCCCCGGGAATTAAGACAATTAAACTTTACTAAAATAGTTTCATTAGCTCCTGAGGTATTATAAGACCTAAATATCAATAGTTAGTATTAGTATAGGAGAGGATTAAAAAATGGTAGGTATTAATAGAAAATTAATTAATAGATTGTGTATCACGCATATATCCTTAATAATAAAATATTAATAATTTAATTCAGATATATATCATTCGTCTATATCTATATATAAATAAAAGAAAAAGAACATGTTGATTATATCAAAATTATAGAACAATAAAATAAGGAATTTGAACTTATCATGGGAAAAGACACTATTGCTGATATAATAACCTCTATACGAAATGCTGACATGAATAGAAAAGGAACGGTTCGGATAGGATCAACTAACATCACCGAAAGCATTGTTCAAATACTTTTACGAGAGGGTTTTATCGAAAACGTAAGGAAACATCGTGAAAACAACCAATATTTTTTGATTTTAACCCTAAGACATAAACGAAATAAAAAAGAATCCTATAAAAGATTTTTAAATTTAAAGCGAATAAGTCGACCGGGTCTACGAATCTATTCTAACTCTCAACGAATTCCACGAATTTTAGGCGGAATAGGAATTGTAATCCTTTCGACTTCTCAAGGTATAATGACAGACCGAGAAGCTCGACAAAAAAGAATTGGCGGAGAAATTTTGTGTTATATATGGTAATCCTTCTAATACAAAAATCGGATATGCGGAACTTACCATTTGTGAAAAAAAAAGTTTAGAATGTTCTACCTCGAATAAAATTAAAGAAAAAATGAATTAATGAAAGTTTTCTTTCTGAATCACTTCCGAACGGCATGCTCGGTTTTGTTTAGATACTAAAGATTTTTTTTATTTTAGGTCATGCTTCCAAAAGGATTCGACATATTTTTGTATAGGTATACCTATAGGAAAAATATAGTAAAAGTTTTAGTAAGTTCTTAGGTACTTAAGTATAAGTTAATAAAAGGACAGCCATCTTCTAGACTCCATAACAAGGATTCAAATGAGTAAGTGGTTTTTTCAATTTCAACATTCCTTTCACGACGATACAATTCAAGATTCAAAAATATCAAGAAACCTTTTTTTCGTCCAACAATTAAGTATATTCAAAAAATTAAGGAATAACAACTATGAAAATAAGGGCTTCCGTGCGTAAAATTTGTGAAAAGTGTCGACTAATCCGCAGGAGGGGACGAATTATAGTAATTTGTTCCAACCC